GATACAAACTCTTTTTTTTTGAGGATCCGCTGTAATAATGAGAAAGATTACTGCATATGCGCACAAATCGGTCGATAATATCAGAATCCGACGAATCGGCCCAGGTCGACTTACTAATGGGATGTCCTAATGCGTTACAAAATTTCGATTTTGCCAATGATCCAATCAGAGGAATAATTGGAACTATTGTATCGAGTTTCTTCATAGCATTATCTATTATAAATGACTTTTCCAGCATCTGATTCCGTACCACTAAAGGATTTAGTCGCACACTTGAAAGATAGCCCCAAAAGTTGAGAGAATGCTTGGATAATTGGTTTATATAAACCCTTTCCGGTTGAGACCACGCATAAAAATGACATTGACATAAATTGACAAGGTAATATTTCCATTTATTCATCAGAAGAGGCGTATCTTTTGAAACCAAAATGGATTTTCCTTGATATCTAACGTAATGCATGAAAGGATCTTTCAATAACCATAGGATGGCCTGAAAATCATTAGCAAAGACTTTTGCAAGATGGTCCATTTTTCCATAGAAATACATTCGTTCAAAAAGAATCCGAGAGGATGTTGATCGTAAATGAGAAGATTGGTTACGAAGAAAAAGAAAGATGGATTCGTATTCACATACATGAGAATTATATAGGAAGAAGAATAATCTTGGGTTACTCTTTGAAAAAAAGGAAATAGATTTCTTTGGAGTAATAAGACTGTTCCAATTACAATACTCGTGGAGAAAGAACCGTAATAAATGCAAAGAAGAGGCATCTTTTGCCCAGTAGCGAAAAATTTGAACCAAGATTTCCAGATGGATAGGGTAGGGTATTAGTACAGCTGACACATAATTTAAATGTGAGAATTTGTCCTCTAAAAAAGGAAATATTGAATGAATTGATCGTAAATTATGAAATTTTACTATTTCTGACCTTTCTAAGGAAGATACTAATCGTAGGGAAAATGGAATTTCCACAATAACTGCAAGTCCCTCCGATATCATTTGAGAATACAAATTCTTGTTGTACCTAAAAAATGTATTTTGGTTAGAATCATTAACGGAAATAATCAAATGATTCTGTTGATACATTCGAGGAATTAAAGATTTTACAATTAGTAAACTAGATTTATTGTCATAACCTACATTTTCCAACAAAATAGATCTATTTAAACCATGATCATGAGCAAGTGCATAAATATACTCCCGAAAGATAAGTGGGTATAGGAAGTAATGTTGCCGAGATTTATCTAGTTTTAAATATCTTTGAAATTCTTCCATTTGAAATTAGATTTGAACCAAAGGTAGGGGATTTATTTTATTTGGTTATCAAATGATACATTTATTTTATTGGGTTATCAAATGATACATAGTACGATACAGTAAAAACAAGGTATTATAGTAAGAAAAGAATAGATACCTCGGAAACAGGTTAAATTCATCAACGGATTCTTTATCTTCTCTTTTTCCATCTAATTGGTTTATGTTCCTTATAGGATAACAAGATAATTAGAAATCTTTTATTTTTTCAAGCCAACCGCTCTTTTGATTTTGGAAAAAAATCTCTTTATCAATATGCCGCTTCTTCTACACATTCATCTCCACCCCATAATGGAGAATAGCTAATAATTAGGACTCGTTAAAAAAAAATAGAAAATCCACTTATGGGAAAAGACTTTCCCGCATCAGGCACTAATAAATTTTTAACGTCTAATTAGATCGGGAAATCAAGCATTCAAATTAAGAACGGAAGCTCGTTGCTTTTTTCCTTATTCGTTATAATAATATTGGGGCCACGGGGCTCTATCCATTTATTTACTCGACCCTATTTTGATTTGAATTTATTTTGTTCCGCGCCAAGAATTCAAACAAGGTTTTGGACCGATCGGGTAAGAATGAAATATTCTCAGAATTCTCCACTGATACGACATGCTGTTTTTTCCATTCATTCCTTTCAGGATCAGTCGTGGTCTTACAAACTCTACCGACGGTATGGACGAATCACTTGCTTCATACAAATGTGTAAAAGATGCTAGCCGCACTTAAAAGCCGAGTACTCTACCGTTGAGTTAGCAACCCAAATAAAATAATTTAGGATGTGTAGATACAATCGGAATCAAATAAATAAAGAGATTTAATTGCACGACACAATCAAAACATTAAATTAGCAAGAAATGAAATATAAAAATTTCTATCTGAACATATAAAAAAAATGAAATTATATATATATATATATTTTTCAATCAAAAAGACTTCTTGTATCACAGCAAACCCAAGAAACCCATCATTTGAATGAAGTAAAAAAAAAACCTATGGAACGGAGATAAATAGATCCATTTCCCCACGATCAGATTATATTTGTTTGATATACTGTTGTCAATATGAATGTTGATAAAAGAATACAATGAAGAAAACAAAAGAATCAATTAATTCAATTTAAATAGAAAAAAAAAAAATAAAACTAAATCTAAAGATAATTTACATAGATACAAAAAAAAAGGATGTAGATGGAAGAATAAATTAAGGAAAAGGAAGAAGTAGGAAAAAATCTCGAGTTTATTCAATCAATAATCAATATAAGTAGACTAAGAAAGCTTAATCCCCCGTTTTTTTTTATTTGTTAATAGTAATAGAGTTGCAACGAAAAGGACTGAAGGTGATGTCAAAATTTTATTTTATATTATTTATATTATATATTTAATATTTATTTATATTTAATATTTATTTATATTTTATATTATTTATATTATATATTTATTATATATTTAATTATTTATAATTATTTATATTATATATTTAATATTTAATTTATATTATATTAATTTATATTATATTATATATTATTTTTATCTTATTTCTAATTCTAGACCCAATTCCTTCATTTATTCACTTGATGTCTTTTTTCTATCCATTTTAATTTTATATCAATCTTATATCAATTTATATCAATAAAAGTATATCAATAAAATAGATTTTTGTAGTTATATAACACGGCATTCTATGGTAGAAATAATAAATAGGTATGAATAGAGTAAGAAAAAAAAAAGGGGGGGGAGTAGTAGAGAAAAGGTTATACAAAGTTATATACAAGTCACTCACACCCTCTTTTTTTTTTTTTTATTTCATTAATTTTCTTTGGTTAAGGCAAAGTTCCGTAAAAACCCCCGCCTTCTTTGAAATATCATGAACAGTTCCTGTAGGTTGAGCGCCTTTTTCAAGGAAATATAAAATAACAGAAACATTTAAATAGGTCTGATTCTTTATCGGATCATAAAAACCAACTTTCCGAAGATCTCTTCCTTCTCTTCGGGATCGAACATCAATTGCAACGATTCGATAAATGGCCCATTGGGATAGGTGTAGATAAACAATACCCCCCTTAGAAACGTATAAGAAGTTTTCGCCTCGTACGGCTCGAGAAAAATGATTTGATTCGAAGTTATGTCTCTGTATAGAATTATAATGTCAAATAGCTCCATAAAATCATCAAATCAATTAGACTATGATTTAAGTCCTTTTTTCTTTTTCTTCTTCTTTCCCGAAAAAAGATTTCCCGAAAAAGAAATCATTCGTACCCCCCTAACTCAAGTCGGATAACTCTCAAATAGCTCAAAAGAAAACCTTTAGGCATTTTATTTATTATTTATTGAGTGGTCTCTAACCCCCTTATTTTTGTTTTTCCGTTTTAAAATCTATTTTGATTCTTCATTCTGATCTAGTTGTTGAGACAATTGAAAAGGGTATTTCCTTGTTCCAAAATCCTTTATCTTTGCCTTGAATCATTGGGTTTAGACATTACTTCGGTGATCTTTAATCATTTCAAAATGGCAGCAACATACCATTTTTTTTTTATTTCTTTCTATCAAACAAAGAATCATATGAACGATTGATTTCCGCGTGATACACTTTTTGTTTTGATCGAAAGAGTTTTCCCAATTCCAACAAACTTTACTTTTGTATTTGAAACTTGCTCGAATTTGATCCTTTCTATTTCTATATTATATCGAATATATATTTACATATTTACGAAGTTGTTCCAACTTATTGATTGGCACTAACCCTAGATCCTTGCCCCTGAGAAATGAATCAATACTTTCTACTCGAGCTCCATCATGTATTATTTACATTTTTTCATCCCAACCCAATAAAAAATAAGGGTTCTAATGTGTAACAGACCAAACGATGTCGAGCCAAGAGCACCCTCATTTCTATATAATAGAAAATGGTGGATGTAAGAATCCACAGCGGATCATGTCCTTCAAGTCACACGTTGCTTTCTACCACATCGTTTCAAACGAAGTTTTACCATAACATTCCTTTAGTTTGGAACCGGTATGTAATTGATTCAATTATGGAATCATGAATAGTCATTGGTTCAGTCGGTACATAGTAATCCATACTTTTTACTTCTATATGAATGGGCAGTTGATGAATACGAATAAATAAGTTCTTTTTGAATCTAGATCCTCAAGTGACTCGATAGGATAGATTCACCAATCTTACACTTCTTCGAGTACCAAGGACTCATAAGAAATCATTAAAAAGATTTAATTGAAAAAATGTCTATCTCGATATTATTATTTGAATAAAGTTTTACAGTTTTACAGTAAGGATTGCCTTTTATCATCATAAGAGAGATAAATCCATATTCGGATTCGGATTAAAACATCAATGATTTAAGACAAATAGATAGATCGAAAAACGAATCTTTTAATTCAAACTCTTTTGATCTATGTTCCCATCTTTCCTGGATCACACATAGATTAAATTACATCTGCGTGTTATTTGAACTCGATAAAATTTGTGAATATGATTTAGAGAAGAATCATTACAAATAAGAAACAAGAATCACATTTATTATAAACAGAAGATTGTTCAAGAAGGAATTATTCTGATATATAATAATAATAAAATATATAAAATATATAATGGGTAGGCTCTGGGACGGAAGGATTCGAACCTCCGAATAGCGGGACCAAAACCCGTTGCCTTACCGCTTGGCCACGCCCCATTTCTATTTCTATTCGACCCTACTAGACATTAATATTGGTATTGGTTGTTCGTCAATTCCAGTTCAAATATCTATGAAATAGATTAGATTGTTGCTAGGATTTTGATCCGTGTAGATATAGAATTAGAATGAAACTGAATTTATTGATCATAATATATAATTCAATTAAGATATTGTATGAAAGTATGATTTCCTCTATTCTTTTTTGATTTGAGAATTGAAGAATTTTTGATTGGGTGAGTTTCAAAAGAAGGGTTTTTTGGTCTACCTTACTTTATTCATTTTTATATCAATAATATATTAATAACTAATATATTAATAACTCAATCAAAATATAATATTAATAACTCAATCAAAATATAATTAGCTTCATTCAAGAACAAAATGTTTGTTATGCTTAATATCTTTAGTATGGTCTGTATCTGTCTTAATTCTGCCTTTTATTCAAGCAGTCTTTTCTTCGCCAAATTGCCCGAGGCCTACGCTTTTTTGAATCCAATCGTGGATGTTATGCCAGTAATCCCTGTGCTCTTTTTTCTCTTAGCTTTTGTTTGGCAAGCTGCTGTAAGTTTTCGATGAGATCTTTAATACTGTCCTAGAAAAATTCACGACCTATTCGAGCAAAAAAAATTCTAACAATTGATAAGATCAGATAAGTCTTACAGTATGAACCCTCAATTCAAACATTGAAATTCTTGTATAGCTGCGATAAATCTGGATCACCTCATTTCCTCATTCTGGCCTTTTTTTCCCTTCCATTGAAAAAACCCTATTAGAGTCCCCCACAATATCTAATTGTGGGTATGAAAGAAAATTTTTGGTAATGAACGACTCGACTCTTATTACAAATGAATTTCTGAACATTCTTTTCTATTTCTAGAAATCACTTCATTTCTTGGTGTCAAAATAGGATATGTGGTATAAAAATAGGGAATCTATTCTCTTTTTTTCCCAACCCAAAAAATGATCTTGGAGATTGTGTAATGCTTACTCTCAAACTCTTTGTTTACACAGTAGTGATATTTTTTGTTTCTCTCTTCATCTTCGGATTCCTATCTAATGATCCAGGACGTAATCCTGGACGTGAAGAATAAAAAATAAGGTTTTTTTGTTTTCTTTTTTTTTTTGTTGTTTTTCTTGTTTGATTTTTAAATGTTCTTGGGATTTTATCTATTCCACATCTTTAACTATAAAAAAAAAAGAAAAATAAAAAGGAAAGGGGGTTCGAAAAATTCGAAAGATAAATAAAATACTAAGTCATCAACGGAAAGAGAGGGATTCGAACCCTCGGTACGAATTGCTCGTACAACGGATTAGCAATCCGACGCTTTAGTCCACTCAGCCATCTCTCCCAATTGAAAAAGGATAATTACTATGTTACATTACACAAAAAGTAAGGCTTGAAAAAAAAGCTCTTTTTTATCTCTCTTTATTATATATTTTATTTTTATCTCTTTATTATATATTTTATATATCTCGTATCTCGCTTTTTTTTATTTATATACAACTTTTATATACAACTTTTATCATATCAGCGATTCCAATTCCATTTAGATATATTTAGATATTTAGATAAAGTTTTAGATAAAGTAAAGGCTCGAAAGAGATATCTCCAACTCAATATAACTCAATATTCCAATCAATATATAATCAATAGAAATCAATATAGAATATAATTTTTATTTATAAAAAAAAAAGAATACTTCTTTTGATTCTATATTCTATTCTATATAAAAGAATAGATAAGAATACCTTTTTTTTCGTCCGAAAAGGGGCCCTTTTTTTATTTCCACGGCCTGGCCCTGGTCAGTACCTAGCCGGGGCCTTTTTTTGTTCCAATGAATCGTAGTAGATAAAATGATTTATTTGATTTGAAAAATGCTTGCTATTGAAACAACAACAATCAGAAGCAGGACTGTTTTCATTCTTATGATATAGAATGATATAGAATCAAAGTGTCATTTTTTATTTTATTATTTATATTTATTTTATTATTTCTTTTTATTTTCTATTTTTTTTACTGAAAAAAAAAAAAGAAAACAAAAAATTATGGATTCTTGCACAATTCATTTTAAACTTAAGTAGTTTTGTCGATCCATATCCGTCAAAAAACCTCCAAAAAAAGAAAGAACTTTTTATTTAGTTATTTAAACGAGTCCTCTTTTCTTAATCTCATTAGATTCCCTAACGAAATACCTCTTTTCATGATTCTTTTCTGATTCTATATTGATTATAGATTTCGCCTGATTCCCTTGCTCGACAAAAGGTCCATTTATATACAATAATCGCACCGTAGCGGGTATAGTTTAGTGGTAAAAGTGTGATTCGTTCTATTAATCCCCTTAATAGTTAAGGGGTCCCTCGGTTTGATTCATATTCCGATCAAAAATTTTATTTCTTAAAAGGATTTAATCCTTTACCTCTCAATGAAAGACTCGAGGAAGAACATACATTCTCGTGATTTGTATCCAAGAGTCAATTAGAAATCGAAAAA